TTGGACAAATAAGAATCCCCTTCGTTACATAAGTTCTTCTTCATATAGATAGCTATAGGATCTATGGGGCAATTACTTAGAAGTACATTTTGTGCTACAGCCCTTCCTATCTGATAGAAAAGGATCCCATGATCCTGAACCGATCTTACCCGGGATCGCAAATCCCAAGTTTGTCTATGAAGAGCGGATCTAATTGTATTAGTGTCTATAATGGATTTCTTCTGTGTAATACTAATCGATAGGACCTCATTGCTAAGTGCTACAAGATCTCGTGCATTGGAACCCATGGTTATGGGCCCGAATCCGTTAGTATGGAACATTTTCTTTTCCAAGTGAAATCCCCTAGTATATGAAAGCATGAAAAAGTGCTTTCGTTGATGTGGAATAAGAAGCCTTCGTATCTTAATGCACGAATTTAATTTATTCGGGGCTATTAGAGCGGGATCCACTTTTTTGTGAATATGGGTCGAAGCAATAACAAGAATATTTCTATTGGAACATCTTTCAGATAGATGGTTCACTAATAGACCGAGGGATAAGTACTTCGACTCATTCACATCCAGATCATGAATGTTTGGAATCCATATTATGCAAGGAGACATTGCTTTTGCTAATTCGAATTGAAGGGTGAGGCCTAGTTCCGGCATCATATCCATAGTTGGCGCATTCATCATAGTTAGCCCTTCCAACTCCGTATCAAGGTCAGGATCAATCTCGTCACTAGCATCAATCGCGTCACTAGCAGCGTCACTAGCATCAATCTCGTCACTACCACCAATCTTTATCTCGTAATAATCCTCATCCCCATCCTCCCATTTTGGTTTTGGCTTGTTATCGTTCAGAAATACCGTAATGAAAGGAACATAGGAATTGGTAGCTAGGGATTTGACCAAATAGGAGCGTCCAGTTCCTATAGAACCTATCACTAAAATTCCCCTAGAGAGGGATAAGGCTAAGCGGAGCGAAAAGGGTTTTCGATGAGATGGGAAGTGCAAAGTAGTAGTCCCACACGAAGTTTGGGAATAAGTGATTGTCTGATAATGAGCAAGGAATACCCGTCTTTCTGCTAAACAGGATGGATTGAACTCATAATTCAATAGATCCTTTTTATGAATATCAACCAAGTATCGTAAGTAAATTGCTCCCGGCTGTTCAATCATTTGATAACCAGAGTCATTCTTTGATAAATGATCACTATGAGTCAGACTCAATAGAATTTGATCAATCCTTTGTTCTGTCGTTAAGGTGGAGAACTGAACCAAGAATTCTCTTTCTTCATCATCAATCGAATCACTGTTCGCGACCCAGGATTCTATTTTATCATCAATCCAATCCCCGTTCCAGTTTTTTCTTTTTCTTATCAATGAATAGATCTCTTTACTTGTATGACTTAGATGTCTTGTATTTCTCGAAAAAGTGATTCGATTGATGGGATTTGCTATGAGATCGATGAGATTGATATTCAAATATTTCTTCTTAGAACGGAATTGTTCCAGAGCAACTAGAAAGAGATTCTTTAACCAGAAAGAATTTGGTTCAGATATAGGATACCTATCCAGAAGTTTTCGCAACTCAATCATAGATGATGGAATCATCAAAGATTTGACCTTTTCGAACTCTGTCTGTAACTCACTAGAGGCCCGGGAAACAAAGAGAAGATGTGTACAAACGAGATATCCAGCAAGAACAAGAAGGAAAAGGATTGAATAGAGGAACTCCCAAACATTTTGGGATCTCAGATGTGTCGATATCAATGGTGACTCATTATTTCGATGAATCATTTCTTCGGACAGAAGAACATTATGGAAACACTTATTCGAAATCTCACTTATCCGACCAAGACGCCCTTTTTCCCGAAGAATTCGCCATGATCTACCCGATCTATGCCTAATATCCCGTACCCATTTTTGACTGCTACTTAGTATTATGGATACCCGTTTTTGACTGCTACTTAGTATCCGCAATAGGTCTGGAAAAGTATCTGAAATCGGCAATAGGTCTGAAAAAGTATCTATAAATACCCAATTTAGATATTTGTACCCTGTCGAGAACCATGGCATATATGTTTGGAATAGATTCCATTTTGAGAGAGTTGAAAGAGCCCTTCGTTGAAAGGTTCTATACATCTGCCCTTTCTCAACGCATTTCTTTAGACAAAGACTCCGTTTTTTCCTCTTTTTGGATGGTAAATCTTTCTCAAAACATGGAGTGGGAATCAAACCCGTGTTTGAATGGAGATACTGATGCAAGTTCTTCTCTTCTGAATCAGATAGATTCATATCGGAAAGAGGTTGACAAAAAGTTCTTTCAAAATGGACTCTTTGTCCCTCTGTTAGAGGTGTTCCAGAAATGTCTGCGATTGAGTAACTAGTTCTACGGACGAAGGGATCGTATCGACTTGGAAAATGGAAAGATTTGTACAAGTTATCCGTTTCGTCACCACTTTGTGGAAAATCGTTAGGTATGAATAGGTTAGATACCTGTGACTCGATTGGTGAAA